ACATTAGGGATTGGCGACTTACCCATTCAGTGACTTTGGCACTGGACGTTCTCAAAATGGGTACTATCGGGTCGGGTGAATTAGAGAATAGACAGACGTCTGTTGGCATTCCAGCCTTCCTTCTCCTTTCAGGGCCTATCCGAAAGAGGATCGTACCTCTTGGTCGTGAATATCTGAATAGGACGAAATAGGACGAACCCGCCTCCGTGGATATCTTTGCTTCGGAACAAAGCAATTAGAATTAGGCTCGGTCAACCGGAATGTGTATTATCCATATGGGAGATCTTCCAATTGAGGAGATCCATCGACCTGAGACGAAGAGAAAGGTCTATCTATCTTCTTTAGTTATTCAATGAAACCAATGATTCGTTATTGGAGCAGATAGCAACAACCATTTCAGCGGACATGCGTATTTTCCGATGGATTTACATGGTTTCATTAGTAGAAATTGTTTGATGTAGCGAGTAATAGGCTCTTTCGCCGTTCAAGAATTCTTGTTTAGGCAGTTCATATCATCCACACATAGTGATCTAAGATTTCAATTCTTCCATGTTTCAGCAGTAGCATATTGTTCCATGGAGCTAAGGCCGAAAAGATGGAAGAAACAAGTGTTTCCACGACTCTACCATCCGGCCAATTCTGTTCCACTTCATCCCCTTTTCATGGGCACATATCTTTACGGCTAAGGAATGGGGAATCTTTCTCCTGTTACATGAATCAAATGTTTCATTTCATCCGGGAAAAGCCATCTCTTTCTCAACAATGTCTTTGTCATTTGATCCAATAGCGTTCCGTTAGATAGGAACAGATTTGATAAATACTGATAACTCTCGGATAGAGTATTAGAACGGAAAGATCCATTAGATAATGAACTATTGGTTCTAAACCATCTCTGGCGATGAATCAACAATTCGAAGTGCTTTTCTTGCGTATTCTTGATGAACCAGCGTTTATATATAGATGTAGGAGGATTTGTTTGGGAAGCAATAAGCCCCTTTGACATCTCTTCATCTGCAAAGAATTCTCGACGTGAAAACACAGAGACAGAGGGCTGATCTTTGAATAGGGAAAAGAATGGATCCGCAGGGTCCCAAATGAATTGGCTTGTTCGAAAAAAGCCTTGTTCTTTGGAAGATCTATCTCGTGTCTGGTACTGCATGGTTCCACTCTGCAAGAACTCCGAATCATTCTCTTGAAGCTCATCCTCTTTATGATAAATGATCCATTTGCCCCGAAATGACCCAGTCCAATAGGGAAATCCCAATTCCGTGGGCCTTTCGATACAATCAAATAGATTGCCACAAGGGCGCCATATTCTAGGAGCCCAAACTATGTGATTGAAGAAATCCTCCTCTATCTGTTGCGGATCAAGGGCCCCTTCCCCTTCTTCAAACTCCGATTCGTATTTTTCATATAGAAATCTCTGATCAACGATAGAACAAGATCCATTTTGCATCATATCTAACTGATTCCTTGGTTCGGACCGAAGAAGTAATGTCACTCGATTATTATCAAACTGACTGCAATATTTTTCTGTCCGTGAGGATCCCGCCAGAGCGCCTTCTACTTCTAATAGTAATAATAGTAATAGGCCATGAACTAGATCAGAATCATTCTCAACGAATCCATAAGAAGTGATCCAATTTTTTTCATCGTGTCTGGATGAAGACCAAAGATCTTGAGCGACCGATCCGGCAGAACAACTCAAAAGATAAAGAAGTATCGTGAATTTCTTCATGCTCGTTCCAAGTTCGAAGTACCATTTGTACAAATAAGAATCCCCCCCCTTACATGATTTCTTCTTCATATAGATAGATATAGGATCTATGGGGCAATTACTTAGAAGTACATTTTGTGTAACAGCCCTTCCTATCTGATAGAAAAGGATCCCATGATCCTGAACCGATCTTATCTGGGATCGAAAATCCCAAGTTTTTCTATGAAGAGCTGATCTAATTGTATTAGTTTCTATAATGGATTTCTTCTGTGTAATACTAATTGATAGGGCCTCATTGATAAGTGCTACAAGATCTCGCGCATTGGAACCCATGGTTATGGACCCGAATCCGTTAGTATGGAACATCTTCTTTTCCAAGTGAAATCCCCTAGTATATGAAAGAATGAAAAAGTGCTTTCGTTGTTGTGGAAGAAGAAGCCTTCGTATCTTAATGCATGTATTGAATTTATTCGGAGCTATTAGAGCGGGATCCACTTTTTGGGGAATATGAGTCGAAGCAATAACAAGAATCTTTCCAGTGGAACATCTTTCACAATCCCTGGAGAGATAGTTCTCTAATAGACCGAGGGATAAGTAATTCGACTCATTCACATGCAGATCATGAATGTTTGGAATCCATATTATGCAAGGAGACATTGCTTTTGCTAATTCGAATTGAAGGGTGATATCAAATCGGTCTATTTTCGGCGTCATATACATAGTTAGCACATTCGTCATAGTTAGCAGCTCCGTATCAATATCAAGGTCATCATCACTATCATC